TGTAAGATGGATCCAAAAAAGGGAGAGTTCTAGTTATAATCCAGAAACGATTCGTATATATATTTTACAGAAACGTGAAATCAAAGTAGGCGATAAAGTAGCTGGAAGGCATGGAAATAAGGGTATCATTTCAAAAATTTTGCCTAGACAAGATATGCCTTATTTACAAGATGGAAGACCCGTCGATATGGTCTTCAACCCATTAGGCGTACCTTCCCGAATGAATGTAGGACAAATTTTTGAATCTTCACTGGGGTTAGCAGGGGATTTCCTAGACAGACATTATCGAATAGCGCCATTTGATGAGAGATATGAACAAGAAGCTTCGAGAAAACTAGTGTTTTCTGAATTATATGAAGCCAGTAAGCAAACATTGAAGCCCTGGGTATTTGAACCCGAGTATCCAGGAAAAAGTAAAATATTTGATGGAAGAACGGGGGATCCTTTTGAACAACCAGTTATAATAGGAAAGCCTTATATTTTGAAATTAATTCATCAGGTTGATGATAAAATCCATGGGCGTTCCAGCGGGCATTATACACTTGTTACACAACAACCCCTTAGAGGAAGGTCCAAGCAAGGGGGACAGCGGGTAGGCGAAATGGAGGTTTGGGCTCTAGAGGGCTTTGGTGTTGCTCATATTTTACAAGAGATGCTTACTTATAAATCGGATCATATTAGAGCTCGCCAGGAAGTACTTGGTACTACGATCAGTGGGGGAACAATACCTAAGCCTGAAGATGCGCCAGAATCTTTTCGATTGCTCGTTCGAGAACTACGATCTTTGGCTCTGGAACTGAATCATTTCCTTGTATCTGAAAAGAATTTCCAGATGAATAGGAAGGAAGCTTAATCGGAATCAATTTATAATTTTTCTTCTATGATCGATCGATATAAACATCAACAACTTCGAATTGGATTAGTTTCTCCTCAACAAATAAGGATTTGGGCCAATAAAATCCTACCTAATGGCGAGCTAGTTGGCGAGGTGACAAAACCTTCTACTTTTCATTACAAAACTAATAAACCCGAAAAAGATGGATTATTTTGTGAAAGAATTTTTGGGCCTGTCAAAAGTGGAATTTGTGCTTGTGGAAATTATCGAGTAATCGGAGATGAAAAAGAAGTCTCGAGATTTTGTGAACAATGCGGAGTCGAATTTGTTGATTCTCGGATACGACGATATCAAATGGGCTACATTAAACTCGCGTGCCCGGTAACCCATGTATGGTATTTGAGACGTCTTCCTAGTTATATTGCGAATCTTTTAGATAAACGGCTAAAAGACTTAGAAGGCCTAGTATACGGCGATTTTTCTTTTGCTAGGCCCGTCGCTAAAAAACCCACTTTCTTACGATTACGAGGTTTCTTCGAGTATGAAATTCAATCTTGTAAATACAGTATCCCGCTTTTTTTTACTACCCAAGGCTTCGATACCTTTCGAACTCGAGAGATCTCCACTGGAGCAGGTGCTATCCACGAGCAATTAGCCGATCTAGATTTACGAATCATTCTAAATGATTCATTGTTAGAATGGAAAGGCTTGGCGGAAGAAGGTCCCACAGGGAACGAATGGGAAGATCGAAAGGTTCGAAGAAGAAAAGATTTTTTGGTTAGACGCATGGGATTGGCTAAGCATTTTATTCAAACAAAGATAGAACCAGAATGGATGGTTTTGTGTCTATTACCAGTTCTTCCTCCTGAGTTGAGACCGATCATTCAGATAGATGGGGGTAAATTAATGAGTTCGGATATTAATCAACTCTATCGAAGAGTTATCATGCGGAACCAGAGTCTTCGAAAGCTATTAATAATAAGTCGATTTTCGCCAGAAGACGTAGTAAGGTGTCAGGAGAAATTGGTACAAGAAGCCGTGGATACACTTCTTGATAATGGAGTCCGCGGACAACCAACGAGGGACGGTCATAATAAAGTTTACAAGTCGTTTTCAGACGTAATTGCAGGCAAAGAGGGAAGATTTCGCGAGACTCTGCTTGGTAAACGGGTCGATTATTCAGGGCGTTCGGTCATTGTCGTGGGCCCTTCACTTTCATTACATCGATGTGGATTGCCCCGCGAAATAGCAATAGAGCTTTTCCAGACATTTGTAATTCGTGGACTAATTAGGGAACATCTTGCTTCAAACATAGGAGTTGCTAAGAGGAAAATTCGGGAAAAAGAACCGATTGTATGGGAAATACTTCGGGAAGTTGTGCAGGGACATCCTGTCTTGCTGAATAGAGCACCTACTCTGCATAGATTAGGCATACAGGCATTCCAGCCCATTTTAGTGGAAGGGCGTGCTATTTGTTTACATCCATTAGTTTGTAAAGGATTCAATGCAGACTTTGACGGGGATCAAATGGCCGTTCATGTCCCTTTATCTTTGGAGGCTCAAGCGGAGGCGCATTTACTTATGTTTTCTCATATGAATCTTTTGTCTCCAGCTATGGGCGATCCCATTTGCGTACCCACTCAAGATATGCTTATTGGACTCTATGTATTAACGAGCGGGAATCGTCGGGGTATTTATGTAAATAGGTATAATCCATGTAATCACAGAAACTATCAAAATGAACGAATTGACAATACTAACTATAAGTATACGAAAGAAAAAGAACCCTTTTTTTCTAATTCCTATGATGCAATTGGAGCTTATCGGCAAAAACGAATCAATTTAGATAGTCCGTTGTGGCTCCGGTGGCGACGAGATCTACGCATTATTGCTGTAAGAGAAACTCCCATTGAAATTCACTATGAATCTTTGGGTACCTATTATGAGATTTTTGGGCACTATCTAATAGTAAGAAGTATAAAAAAAGAGAGTCTTTATATATATATTCGAACGACTGTCGGTCATATTTCTCTTTATCGAGAAATCGAAGAAGCCATACAAGGGTTTTGCCAGGTCTCTCTCTATGACTAAGTAATTCTATGAGACCGATAGAAATTCGGGTCTCCCCGGTTTAACTAGGACCAGAATTTTTGCATCATTTCTACGCGAATCAAGATCGAGAAAAGGGAGTTTTCCAATCACCGACTCAAATCCATTGTCAAATCCTACTCAGCAGAAGATGGAGGTACTTATGGCAGAACGGGCCAATCTGGTCTTTCACAATAAAGTGATAGACGGAACTGCGATGAAACGACTTATTAGTAGATTAATAGATCACTTCGGAATGGCATATACATCACATATCTTGGATCAAGTAAAGACTCTGGGTTTCCATCAAGCTACTGCTACATCCATTTCATTAGGAATTGATGATCTTTTAACAATACCCTCTAAGAGATGGCTAGTTCAAGATGCTGAACAACAAAGTTTTATTTTGGGAAAACATTATCATTATGGGAATGTACACGCGGTAGAAAAATTACGCCAATCCATTGAGATATGGTATGCTACAAGTGAATATTTGCGACAAGAAATGACTCCTAATTTTAGGATGACCGATCCACGTAATCCAGTCCATATAATGTCTTTTTCGGGAGCTCGAGGAAATGCATCTCAGGTACATCAATTAGTAGGTATGAGGGGATTAATGTCGGATCCCCAAGGACAAATGATTGATTTACCCATTCAAAGCAATTTACGCGAAGGACTCTCTTTAACAGAATATATTATCTCGTGCTACGGAGCCCGTAAAGGAGTTGTGGATACTGCTGTACGAACAGCAGATGCTGGATATCTTACTCGCAGACTTGTTGAAGTAGTTCAACACATTGTTGTACGTCGAACAGATTGTGGCACCGTTCGGGGTATTTCTGTGAGTCCTCGAACACGAAATGGGGCGATGCAGGAAAGGTTTTTTAGCCAAACATTAATTGGTCGTGTATTAGCAGATGATATATATATAGGTTCGCGATGCATTGCCACTCGAAATCAAGATATTGGGGGTGGACTGGTCAATCGAGTCATAACCTTTCGAGCACAATCAATATCTATTCGAACTCCTTTTACTTGTAGAAGTACATCTTGGATCTGTCGATTTTGTTATGGCCGGAGTCCGGCTCATGGCGACCTGGTCGAATTGGGAGAAGCTGTAGGTATTATTGCAGGTCAATCTATTGGGGAACCGGGCACTCAATTAACCTTAAGAACTTTTCATACCGGCGGAGTATTCACTGGAGGGACTGCAGAACATGTGCGAGCCCCTTCTAATGGAAAAATAAAATTCAACGAGGATTTGGTTCATCCGACACGTACACGTCATGGACATCCTGCCTTTCTATGTTCGATAGACGTGTATCTAACTATTGAGAGTGAAGATATTATACACAATGTAAGTATTCCGTCCAAAAGTTTTCTTCTAGTTCAAAACGATCAATATGTAGAATCAGAGCAAGTGATTGCTGAGATTCGCGCGGGAACAGCCACTTTGAGTTTTAAAGAGAAGGTTCGAAAACATATTTATTCTGAGTCAGAGGGCGAAATGCACTGGAATAGCGATGTGTATCATGCATCTGAAGGTAATCTTCATCTCTTACCAAAAACAAGTCATTTATGGCTATTATTAGGAGAGCTGTGGAGATCCAGTCTCCTCTCCCTTTCGATCCACAAGGATCAAGATCAAATGAACGTTCATTCTCTTTCTGGCAAACGAAGCTATATTTCTAACCCCTCAGGAATGAATAATCAAGCGAGGCCTAAATTCGGTAGTTCGGAGTTTTCTGGGAAAAAAGGGGGGGATCCTGATTTTTCAGAACTTAATCGAATCATATGTACGGGGCATTCTAATCTCAGATATACGGCCATTCTCGATGAGAATTATGATTTATTGGCAAAGAGGCGAAGAAATAGATTCATCATCCCACTCCAATCGATTCAAGAACGCGAGAACGAACTAAGGCCCTCTTTGGGTATCTCAATTGAAATACCGATAAATGGTATTTTCCGTAAAAACAGTATTCTTGCGTATTTTGATGATCCGCGATATAGAAGAAAGAACTCGGGAATTGCTAAATATGAGACTATAGAAATGCCGCCAATCGGCAAAAAA